CGCCAAGTAAAGCTCTTCGCATTGCAATGCCTATTGTGTCGGCTTGACCTTTCATAAGTGGAGACAGAATAAAGCGTCCATAATAAAGACGCTTACTGTCTCTTCTTGATTCAACACACTTCCACTGTAGTGTCCGAGTAGATACTTTGACTTTCTCTCGAACCATAGTAATTTTATTTGATCAGATCATTGAATCGTTTATTTCTCTTGAAACCAACCCTTTCAGCCTTTAATTTAGTTCTATACACGTCTTTTTTTAGGGGGTCTACAACCATTATGTGGCATAGGGGTTACATCTCGTACGAAACTTAAAAGTATACCGCTTCTACGAATAGCTCGTAATGCTGCATCTCTTCCCAGGCCAGGGCCTTTTATCCTTACTTCAGCTCGTTGCATACCTTGATCCACTACTGCTCGAATAGCATTTCCTGCTGCGGTTTGAGCAGCAAAAGGTGTTCCTCTTCTTGTACCCCTGAATCCACAAGTACCTGCGGAGGACCAAGAAATCACCCGACCCCGTACATCTGTAACGGTCACAATGGTATTGTTGAAACTTGCTTGAACATGAATAACTCCCTTTGGTATTCTACGTACATTTTTACGTGAACCACTACGTGTATTTTTACGTGAACCAATTCTTAATATAGGTTTTGCCATATTTTTTCATTTCACAAGAAATATATGGATATATCCATTTCATGTCAAAAAGGACTTTTTTTTTTTTCAGCTCCTTGGAAGTGCCTTTTCCTTTCCTTTATTTCCTTTAGTAATATTATCCTTGTCTTTGTTTATGCCTCGGGTTGGAACAAATTACTATAATTCGTCCCCTCCTACGGATTAGTCGACACTTTTCACAAATTTTACGAACGGAAGCCCTTATTTTCATAGTTGTTATTCCTTAATTCTCTGAATATACTTATTGTTGGACGAAAAAAAGGGTTTCTTGATATTTTTGAATCTTGAATTGTATCTTCGTGAAAGGAATGTTGAAATTGAAAAAACCACTTACTCATTTGAATCCCTGTTATGAAGTCTAGAAAACAGCTGTCCCCTGATTAACTTATACCTAAGAACTTACTAAAATTTGTACTTTTTATCCTATAGGTATACCTATACAAAAATATGTCGAATCCTTTCAGAAGCATGACCTAAAATTAAAAAAATCTTTAGTATCTCAACAAAATAGAACCATGCCGTTCGGAAGTGATTCAGAAATAAAACTTTCATTAATTCATGTTTTTTTCTTTATTTAATTTCATTCGAGGTAAAACATTCTAAGCAGGGGTGGTATTACACAACCCCTTTTTTTTTTTTTCACAAATGGTAAGTTCCGGATATCCAATTTTTATATTAGAAGGATTACCATATATAACACAAAATTTCTCCGCCGATTCTTTTTAATCGAGCCTCTCGGTCTGTCATTATACCTTGAGAAGTCGAAAGGATTACAATTCCTATCCCGCCTAAAATTCGTGGAATTCGTTGAGAGTTAGAATAGATTCGTAGACCCGGTCGACTTATTCTCTTTAAATTTAAAATAGTTTTATAGGATTCTTTCTTATTTCGTCTATGTCTTAGGGTTAAAATCAAAAAATATTGGTTGTTTTCGCGATGTTTCCTTACGTTTTCGATAAAACCTTCTTGTAAAAGTATTTTAACAATGCTTTCGGTGATGTTAGTCGATCCTATCCGAACCGTTCCTTTTCTATTCATGTCAGCATTTCGTATAGAGGTTATTATATCAGCAATAGTGTCTTTCCCCATGATTAAGTTAAAATTCCTTATTGTTCTATAATTTTGATATAATCAACATGTTCTTTTTCTTTTATTTATATATAGATATAGACGAATTTTATATTAATATATGAATTAAATTATTAATATTTTATTATTAAGGGTATATGCGTGATACACAATCTATTAATTAATTTTATTTCAATACCTTTTTTTTAATCCTATACTAACTATCGATATTTAGGTCTTATAATACCTCAGGAGCTAATGAAACTATTTTAGTAAAGTTTAATTGTCTCAATTCCCGGGGGATCGCCCCAAAAACTCGAGTTCCTTTTGGATTTCCTTCTTGATCAATGACAACTGCGGCATTGTCATCATATCGTATTATCGTCCCATTGTTACGTTTGAGTTCTTTACAAGTACGTACAATTACAGCTCTGATCACTTCTGATCTTTCTAGAGGAGTATTTGGTATTGCTTCCTTGATTACAGCAACAATAACGTCACCAATATGCGCATATCGGCGATTACTAGCTCCTATTATTCGAATACACATCAATTCTCGAGCCCCGCTGTTGTCTGCTACATTCAAATAGGTTTGTGGTTGAATCATATCATTTTTTTGTATCTCTTCTTTTAATGCAAAGGACGAAGTAAAAAAATATTGTTTGTCAAAAAAAGAAAACTTATAATCTTTTTATGCTTAAATGTTATTTAGCTTTTGCATTCTATATTCCTATTCAGAAATAATGAATTGGGTTTTTATAGGCATTTTTGATGCCGCGATTGAAATAGCTTTTCTGGCTATATTTTCGGGTACACCGCCCATTTCATAAAGGATTTTACCTGGTTTAACCACAGCTACCCAATACTCTGGGGATCCTTTCCCAGAACCCATACGCGTTTCCGCAGGTCTTACTGTAACTGGTTTGTCTGGAAATATACGTACCCAAATTTTTCCACCACGTCGTACATTTCGTGTCATTGCTCGTCGCCCTGCTTCTATTTGTCTAGATGTGATCCAAGCGGGTTCAAGTGTTTGAAGAGCGTATCTGCCAAAACAAATACGATTCCCACGAGAAGATATTCCTTTTAGTCTTCCTCGGTGTTGTTTACGAAATCTGGTTCTTTTTGGGTTATAGTTGATGGGTTTTTTCTAAATTAGAAATTCCATCTCTACTACAGAACTGAACGTGAGAGTTTCTTCTCATCCAGCTCCTCGCGAATAAAAGGACTAAAAAAGCTTGTATTAAGATATAGATGTAGTTAATGATTAATCCTATTAATCATGGTATTTTTTGAAATTGCATCTGATCTCTTTTAAATTTGTGTATGTCTTTTTCGAAATGGAATCCAAGATTAATTCTAGTTATTTTAAAATAACGTAATAGGATCATCTCAAATGTCGTTTTTGTTAGAGTTTAGAATATTCTAACAAATCCTTATTTTCTTTTATCTTTTTCATTTTTTTTTTTTATTACTTTTTTTTATTGAAAAAAAAATATATATATATATATTCGCCGGCGAATATTTACTCTTTCACTATCTATTTAAGTTTGATGTTTATCCCATGGGTCTCAGAATAATAGATAATAAAGTTTCTAGTTTATTCCGCCATCCTGTCCAATGAATTACTAAGATTTGTTTTTCACTAGAATCCTCTATATTCATGGGTTCCGTCGTTCCCATCGCTTCTTGATTAATCATTAGGCCCGAATTCTACAATGGAGCTCTTAACATGAAATATTGAATTTCATTTTTAAATTTATTTTTGAGTCAATTTTCTCAGTTTTTATTGGCTCAAGGCTCTTAATTTTTTGTTTTCGGAACAGATTTATCTAATTATTATGAATGAATCTGTATTGATGCTTTATTACATTGCTTTTCTTACAGTGACCTCATAGACTTTCCAAATTGGAATCATATATCATTAATATTAAATTTTTTCTCTCTTTCTTTCATCCTTCCATTTATCCGCATACTTTTCGATTACCTTTAATAACTTAAATAATCATATTTATTTCTTCTTTTTTTTTTTTTATTCAGTTGCTACAATGATATGATCAGCCTATCATATCTTGACTGATTTTTTTTGATCCAGATAATGCGAAGCAATGAGTTGCTTAGGTTATTTAGTAATGCTATAGTTATTAGTTGCTCTTATAGGTAAGTTCTTTATTCTTTTTTTTTTTCTTAATCTAATCGAATCCTAAACCAACGAGTCACACACTAAGCATAGCAATTATATCAAAGGAGTTTTGATGGAAATTTTTATTCAACCTTATAGAATTGCTAATTTTTTTCTTAAATATCAAAAAGAAGACTGCAATTTTTTATTACTATAATAGTGTTATACTACATAGTTTTTTTTTTTATCGTTGGATAAAATGTAAAGACAAATAAAGTTTTTTTATTCTTCGTCTACGAATATCCAAATTTTTATTCCTAAGACCCCATAAATAGTTCGAACTGTATAGGAACAATAATCAATTTTAGCTTCAATTGTTTGTAAAGGAACTCTGCCTTCTCTGATCCACTCAACACGTGCAATTTCTTTTCCGTCGATACGTCCTGCAATTTGTACCTGAATTCCTTTTGTATTCGCCTGTTCAGTTAATTCAATAGCTTTTTTCATTGCTTTTCGAAAAGAAACGCGATTTTTTAATTGGCCGGCTATAAATTCTGCAAGAATATTAGGATGCCCATACGGATTGGAAATTCTGGTAATAGCAATGTTGAGTTTTCTATTGACACAATTAAGTTCTTTTTGAACATTCATCTGTAATTCTTCGACTCTTCGGGGTTTATCTTCAATTAATAATTTAGGAAATCCCATATAGATTATGATCTGAATGAGATCGATTCTTTTTTGAATTTCGATACGTGCAATTCCCTCCATACCAGAGGATATTCTTATATTTTTTTGGACATAATTTTTAATACAGTCTCGTATTTTTTTATCTTCTTCTAAACCTTCAGAATATTTTTTTGGTTGTGCAAACCAAAGAGAATGATGACTTTGGGTTGTACCAAGTCTGAAACCAAGTGGATTTATTTTTTGTCCCATAAGCCTCCACTACTATATGTATCATAACATTTTAGATTTATGTTTTCATTGCTGCATCCAGGTTTTTTTAAATACATTAAATATTCTTCAGATTGTTGATAGAAGGATATATCTTCCAATACGATAGTTATATGACAAGTGGATCTTTTTATTGGGTAACTCCGTCCTCGGGCACGAGGTTTTAATTTTTTCACAG